CATTCAATGGGTCAGGTCCACTTACTTTTTCTTTATTTAGAATTTGATAGTGGGTGTTATAAGAACATTGGAGAAATAAGAGCACCTTGGTTTGTCGATTAATAATAGGAATTGTATATATAGAGTATTATAGAATATTTCTGTTATGTCCCAGGACAAAAAATTTGTGAATAATGAGACATGAGGAGGACTACTATGTCACTACAGGTGGACTACTCCTAATACGTGCAATTAGTCATTTTGCTAATCAATAAATGTTCAACTTCCTAACTTAAAGTCATAATAATAAGAATTCGTTATAATGGTGGTTATCCTTTTCTTTTTAGAAAAAATAATAGAGATATTTTCCGCTGAAAAACGAAGGCTAAAACTTGAGTTTAGTGGAAAAAAAAGCCCTTTATCAGATTTGAACCGATGACTTACGCCTTACCATGGCGTTACTCTACCACTGAGTTAAAAGGGCCGTTTTATTCAATTCATGAATTAGCCATTTTTTTTTCATTATGAGTCTACTGCATATATGTATATATGTACTATATGTACATAATATATACGTATATGCATAGGAGTTCATTCAGGAACAATAAATTGGATTTACTCCAAAATAAGATTATTATTTTGAATTTTTTCAAAAATTCTAAAAAAAAAAAAATCTTATTTTGGATCTAGTCATACCATTAGACTATATTGACAATTCCAAAAAACTGCTCATACTATCATCATAGTATGATGATGGTCGGGCGTATATGCCCCTATCGTCTAGTGGTTCAGGACATCTCTCTTTCAAGGAGGCAGCGGGGATTCGACTTCCCCTGGGGGTAGGGTACTATGAAAGGAAGTTGATCATAGATTATCGATAAGCCTAGAATGAATTCTTCCTGGGTCGATGCCCGAGTGGTTAATGGGGACGGACTGTAAATTCGTTGGCAATATGTCTACGCTGGTTCAAATCCAGCTCGGCCCAATAATTCACCGCTCCATGAATATGATATAACCAATTTGTCTTCCATAAATGGAAATGCCTAATCCGTAGAAATAAAGAGAAAGAATCAATTTTTTTCTCTATCCCTATTTTTCTCTTTCTGATCTTTCTAAGGATCTAATTCATGATACTTTACTTAATTAAGTAAAGTATCATGAAAAGCAAACAAAAAAGTTTAGTTCTTTTTTCTGATTGATTATCCACTTTTGGCCGTAAAATAATTATTGGTTACTAGTAATCCGTGTCACTCTCACTATAGCCCATATTATATGTGGATATGATATCAGTATACCATTCCTGTCTTTCTTACAATACGACGACTAGGACTAGAATGTTCTTATGATTACATTAAGAATATGTAACATTAAGAATATGTATGCCATACACTTCGCTGGGATTGTAGTTCAATTGGTCAGAGCACCGCCCTGTCAAGGCGGAAGCTGCGGGTTCGAGCCCCGTCAGTCCCGAACTAGGATCCGGTGAATTTATCAATTTATCTCTCTCTTTTCACGGAAAAGGGGGACAGGAAGCAAGACCCAATCCCCAGTGGGGACCCTTATTTCTTTTGTTTCTTATTTCGCATTTATCATCACACAAATATGGATACGGGAATTTCAAATCTTTCCACTACTCCCGATTGATAAAGGAGAGACATATCATATGTACATTAGTACAATTGGTGGTATTACTATATTCAGTATTTTTAGAGATACCATCCTCGTCTTACTTTCTTTTTCGATTGTTCTTGATCAATGAAATGGAGTAGAGTAATCCTATTTTACCGGGAGTACATACAAAAATGGTATTCGTTTATTGTACGATGGACAATGAACTTAACATAATTACCCCGACAGAGTACTTTTCAGGTTAAACCACACCTTTTCTAGTTCTGACTTTGTTTGTGTATCCTCAATGACTAATTGTAAACAATCTATCTCATTCTCATTCAAATTGCAGACATCATTTTTGATGTATGCATTCCAGTACAAATAAATACAAGAAAGAGGATACTAATAAAATAAAAGAAAAGACCGAGCAAGGACCCTTTTCAGTAAATTTGTTGGAATATTTGATCTTTTTTATTTAATCCCTTTTTTTTCATCTCACCTCGTTTGGGTCTGTGTGTGACCCATAGAATACCGGTCATATAATACCTCATAATTGTAAGTATAATACACAGGAAGGAGAGTTGTATAAGATAAGGAAGACAGTAGGTTATAGAAAAGAAAAAGTGGAAGAGGATGAAAAATCCAATGGGATTCCTGATCCAATAAAAAATCCCATTTCGTAATTAGTATGGATAAAGGATTTTCCCATGTTATACTATTCAATTCTCGACGATGAATCGATTTGATAGATCAGATATTGTTATTCATAATATTGATCCTATTCAGTATCATCAGGATCAATTCATCCCAATGAATTTACAGGAGTTAAATTTCTCATCTCTATGGGATTACATCCCGAGTTATTGCGAAGAAAAAAATAAATAAATAATGAAATTATGGAAGTCAATATTCTCGCATTTATTGCTACTGCACTGTTCATTCTAGTTCCTACTGCTTTTTTACTTATTATCTACGTAAAAACAGTCAGTCAAAATGATTAATTTGAATCTGAATTATTAGTTCTTATCAATCCTTTTTTCAATGATTGAAGAAATGAAAGAAAGGGATTAAAAGAAAATTCCAAGTCTTAAATGAAAAGATCTGGTTGGAATCATAAAGTGTGGTAGAAAGGACTATATATAGTCCTTTCTACCACACTTTAGAGTATTTTATATTATCTAATATTGTATACAATGATATTATCATATAAAGTTGTATTGTATACAGATATAGACTTTATCTAAATGGAGGGTTTATATAGATCAATTTACAATATGTATGTATATGATGTATTAGATGTACATCTAATCTAAATAGTAGACTAGTACATCGAAATAGCAGTCTAATTCTATTTCTTTTTTTCGCTACATCCACTCGATTTCGATCAACCCAAAATAATCGAAGGCCAATTCTTCTAATTCCTAGGTTTCTTATAATTTTATATATAGGTTCCGGGATCCATCAAAAGAATCAATAGGGGAAGAATAGTATAGGAATATACTATAGCAAAAGAAAACAAAACCAAGGAATTTTTTTGATTTCCCATCCCAAGAAGTCATTGATTGAGCCATTAACAGATCATTTACGAAGTTCTATGGTAACTCCTTCAGATTTTGAAAGGAAGTAGATTAGTAAAGGGGACTCGGACCATTTTTCATGCTTAAACATGACATGAGATGAGTCAAAAAAGCATAAAAAAATCTCTAGGAGTCTAAAATGTTAAATGTATGATATGTGGTGGATCACTCAGCGGAAGAAAGATCAAATTTTCTTATGTGTAGAACCTCTTTGGACAACCACTAGTCACTTCCAGTAGAAAGTAAGTATCGTCGTAATCTAATAGCAGAACGATTTGTTCTTAGAACAGTGAAAGTAAAGAAAGAGAGAAACAAATAAAGAAAAAACTAGGGATTGGTTTTTTCTCGTTGTAATATCCATAATTCTGGTAAGAACAGGTTTATCCAAACAGAATATTTAGGAGGAATTCGGTTGGAAAAAATTTCCTATCATGCGTAGATTTGAGTTTTGAAATACAACTAAACTATAGTAATCATTCGTTGTTTGATCGAATGGTTATTATTCATTATTGTCTTTCCAGTATAATTTTGAAAGAGAGACAAGCTTTTTAAAAATAAAGCTTCGAAAAACGATCAATGCAAAACGATCAATTAAACAATTGATACAATTCGATTACTCAATCGATTACTCAATCGATTACTCAATCAATTATTAATATACCTAGAGTCCACTCCTTCCCCATACTACGAGTGAAAGGGAAAATGTAAAGACTACCATTAAAGCAGCCCAAGCGAGACTTACTATATCCATGTGAATTATATCTCCTATTTCTATGAAGGAATTATTCCATTATTGATCAATAATCATAGTAGAATCAATGGCGCAGAGTCAAAATAGGATTCTGACTTAAAGCTATTGATGAACCAATTCAATGAATCCACTCGTAACAGATTCTTTATAGGATTTCTGGTAGAATTGGGAAGTATTAAGTAAAAATATGATACACACACCTTTTCCTTGCAAATTGCAAAGGAATGCTCCTAATGGAACATGTGGGAATAGTAAGACCTATTGTTTGTTTTGTTACCCTTCTTTCATAAGAAAAAAAATATACCATCAAGATAGATAACTATCTATTGGATATCTACATTTCCTATTTGATCTAAGCCTTACTGTCTTTCTTTCTGTGAAAGAATGGGGAGACATCACTACCATTATTACATACATTTTTTTTGTAATCTCCTTACACGACCAAAGAAATCTTTTTTTTTTACTTTGACTCTGTTATTCTATAAGATAAGAGCCGACCAACCATCCTGATTGAATGTTTGAGTACTCGGAGTCTCTCATAAGTATGGATACAAAGTATCTTCAGTCCTTTCCACAACTCCTAAATTGATTTCCCATCAGTCTATCCAATCTAATTCCAGACAGAGTCAGTAGACCCTACGTTAGTGTAGGTAGTGTAAGATAATTAGGAAGTCTTGATAGTCTTTCGTATAATCTTTTCTTCAATCCTAGGAGCAAAAATGGAATGTCCTTTAGGAACCTTTGGATACCAAGATTTCTGACCTCTTACTTTCGTAGTTCTGGAATTAATAAGTAAGCCTTACCTCATCCCTATTGGTATATCTGTTTGGGCCGCTACCCAGAACCCAAACAGAACCAGATTTTGAGAAAACAACTTACAGTCTTTTATAGAACTATGTATTCTATAAATCAAGTATCGACAAGCTCCGTCCTTTGCCTTTGCTTATGCAGGGCAAGAATTTGTCGAGTTCTATTCTATCAGTAGAATAAGAAATTCTAAGTATTTTGTTGATCAGGCGACACCCAGATTTGAACTGGGGATAAAGGATTTGCAGTCCCCTGCCTTACCGCTTGGCCATGCC